TTATTTTATATTTGAAATATTAGTATTTAGATAATTTTGATAAAATTCTCTACTAGTTTTTAGGCTATTGTTGATGAAAATAATTAAAATTAAATTAAGTGTGTGTTATATATAATACGTGGTGACATAAGTCAACTTTACCAAAACTTGTTGATTTTGATGCGCTTAGCTGAGCCTTTCTTGGTTTCGGGGTTTGACAAGAATAAACAGGATTTTCTGAGCGTAGGGGGGTAGGGGGGTTTGACGCGCAAAAACGAAAGGGGGGCATATACTATAAGTATGAGCTGAATAAGGATATATTATGCACTTGATATAGAAGTATGTAATTCTTAAGTTATGTCAGTGAATCATTAACTTATTTAGTCTAAATCAAGGTAAATGTTCCACCTTAATTTAACAGTTGAGCCTGCACTCTGAGAAGCACGTTGAAAGGAAATAAAAAAGAAAAACTTTATGCATATAAGATAATGCTCGGCTTGGTGGGTAACGAGTCGTATGAACCACACCGATAACCGGATGCCAGTATAGATTGATTAATAATGGAATAACCAGCGATGACCCTTGAAAGGTGAATCAAATGCAAGAAATAATTCACTATATACCGTATTTCCAAGTTTAGTCCTTGATTCTATCATGAATTTTTAACACTTAGTTAAACTGGTTGGTGGTCTCTTACTACATTAAGAATTGTCAGGTAAATGAGGGTTAGTGTATGCAAGGAAACTTCTATGATGGACTTTTTAGGGTGTTATGGAACGTCCCAGTTTCATATAACTGATTTCTGAGTATTAAAAATATGTATATGTATGTCTTAATATTTAGTACTTGCTTTATGGTCTAATTCTCCAATAGGTGATTATACATAAATGTATTTAACGCATTATGTAATATTATGCATATTATGTACTAAACCATAATGCTATACAGAAAATAGTTTAATTTAGAATTCTGGCTTTGGGAGCCAGTGGTGAGAGTTAAAATCTCTTTTTTCTGGCACTAGGGAGGAATTTAACCTCCGATCTTCGGATTACAAGACCGATGCTTTTAGACTAAGCTACTAGGGCAAGCTCATTTTAGTGCTTTATTTTCTAATCATCCCGCTAGTGGTATAAGGATCAGAAATAATGCGAAGTATAGGACTGATGCGACTTGTCCAATAATAATAAATGGGTGTTCTACCGGTATTCCTCCAATTCATGTGAGAATAATTATGTCTGCAACTAGGGTTCAGAAAAGGAACTGGGTTAGAGGCCGGAACGTTAGTCCTCGTTGTTTCGACGTGTGGAGGATTGGTACTACTATTAGGACAAGGATGGAGAAAAGTAGCGCTAGGACCCCGCCCAGTTTGTTGGGGATGGATCGCAAGATGGCGTAGGCGAATAGGAAGTATCATTCTGGCTTAATATGTGGAGGGGTGACTAGAGGGTTTGCTGGAATAAAGTTTTCCGAGTCTCCTAGTAAGTTGGGGGAAAATAATGCTAAGGATGCCAATGCTAGCAGCATGACTACAAAGCCTAGTAAGTCTTTATATGAGAAGTATGGGTGAAAGGTAATTTTGTCTGCATCTGAGTTGAGGCCAGCTGGGTTATTTGAGCCTGTTTCGTGGAGAAATAATAAGTGGAGCACTGTCGCTGCGGCAATAATAAACGGCAGCAGGAAATGGAAGGCGAAAAATCGTGTCAGTGTTGCGTTATCTACTGAAAAGCCCCCTCAAATTCATTGAACAAGCATGTCTCCTACGTAGGGGACTGCTGATATTAAGTTTGTAATAACTGTAGCACCTCAGAATGATATTTGGCCCCAAGGTAGTACGTAGCCTACAAAGGCTGTCATTATAACTAAAAGGAGCAGGACTACTCCGATGTTTCAGGTTTCCTTGTACAAGTATGACCCGTAGTAAAGGCCTCGGGCAATATGCATATAAATGCAGATGAAGAAGAATGATGCCCCATTAGCATGTATGCTTCGGATCAGTCATCCATAATTTACATCTCGGCAGATGTGTACAACGGAGGAGAAGGCGGTTGAGATGTCTGATGTATAATGCATGGCTAAGAATAATCCGGTGAGGATTTGGGTAATTAAGCATAGTCCTAAAAGAGAGCCAAAGTTTCATCATACTGAGATGTTAGATGGGGCTGGTAGGTCAACTAGTGCGTCGTTAGCAATTTTAATAAGTGGGTGGGTTTTTCGCAGGCTTGCCATTAGTGGTTCTTATAGTTGAATAACAACGGTGGTTCTTCAAGTCACTGGTCTCAGTTAAAATCTGGGTGAGAATTATGACTTATCTTGTATCATTATTATTGATAGCTTTAATTGTTGGTTTGGTCGCCGTTGCTTCTAATCCTGCACCTTACTTTGCTGCCTTTGGGTTGGTGGTGGCAGCCGGGGTTGGATGTGGGGTGCTTGTTAGTCACGGCGGTTCTTTTTTATCTTTGGTTCTTTTTTTAATTTATTTAGGTGGGATACTAGTTGTATTTGCTTATTCGGCAGCTTTGGCTGCTGAGCCTTTTCCTGAGGCGTGAGGGGATCGTTCTGTTGTCGGGTACGTATTAATTTATTTATTAGGGGTAGGTTTAATGGTGGGGCTGCTTTGAGAAAATTGATATGAGGGGTCGTGGGTCGTTATTGATGGCCTAAAAGAGTTTTCAATGTTGCGAGGGGATACTAGTGGCGTTGCTATAATGTACTCGTCTGGCGGTGGAATGTTAATTATTTGTGCATGGGTGCTATTGCTGACCTTGTTTGTTGTACTAGAGTTAACCCGTGGGCTTGGTCGTGGGACGCTTCGTGCAGTTTAAATAAGTGACAGGAGGACGGCGATTGTCGCGGAAAGGAGGAAGATTGTTAGGTAGGTTTTAATTATTCCTCGTTGGATATCATTAATCGTTTTGGCCATCTTGATTTGTGCGGAGGATGCTCCTTTTGGTCCTGAGGCCTCAAATCAGGTTTGATCCACTAGTTGTGTGGCAATTGATTGTCCTAGGACCAGGTTAAGTTTAGGTATGAGCCGGTGGATAACTGCTGGGAAGTAGCCAAGTATGTTGGAGAAGTGGTGCAGTTTAATTGTGGGATTAGTTTTAAATTGTTTATTAGTCAGTGCTGTCAGTTCAATGGCTGTTAAAAGGCCAATAATTGTAACTAGGAGGGCAGCCATTTTAAGGGTCATAGGTATGGTTATGATTGGTGTCTTGGAGGGAAGGAAGTTTGAAGTAATAATTAATCCTGCAATAATACTTCCTCAGGCGAGCCGTTTAATGGGGTTAATTACCGAGGGGTTATTTTCATTAATTGGGGACAAGGAGAGGAATCGCGGTGTTCCTATCGTGACGAAAAAAACTACCCGGAAGCTATACACAGCAGTAAATGATGTGGCAATGAGTGTGAGGGTTAGGGCTCAGGCGTTTAGGTACGAGGTGTTTAGCGCCTCAATAATGGCATCTTTTGAGAAGAAGCCAGCCAGAAAGGGGGTACCTGTTAGTGCTAGGCTGCCAATAGTCAGGCAGGTTGAAGTAAATGGTAATAGGTTTTGTAGTCCTCCCATCTTTCGGATATCTTGTTCATCATTTAGGCTGTGGATAATTGAGCCTGAACACAGGAACAATATTGCTTTAAAGAAGGCGTGGGTACAGATGTGTAGAAATGCTAATTGGGGCTGATTAAGGCCAATGGTAACTATCATTAGTCCAAGTTGACTGGAGGTTGAAAAAGCTACAATTTTTTTGATGTCATTTTGGGTGAGGGCACAAGCGGCTGTAAATAGGGTGGTCAGGGCGCCTAGGCAGAGGCAGGTTGTTAGTGCCAGGTTATTATTTTCTATAATAGGATGGAGTCGAATGAGTAGGAAGATGCCCGCAACAACTATAGTGCTGGAATGAAGTAGGGCAGAGACTGGTGTGGGACCCTCCATGGCGGAAGGTAGCCATGGATGAAGGCCAAACTGAGCTGATTTTCCAGTGGCCGCCAGAATTAGTCCTAGAAGTGGTAGTGTCATGTCGGATGTTTTTGATAAAAAAAAGATTTGTTGAATTTCCCACGAGTTTAGGTTCATGGCAATTCAGGCCATGCTTATAATTAGTCCAATGTCTCCTACCCGGTTGTAGAGGACGGCTTGAAGTGCTGCTGTGTTGGCGTCTGCCCGTCCATATCATCAACCAATTAGCAGAAATGATATGATCCCTACCCCCTCCCACCCAATGAAAAGTTGAAATATGTTGTTGGCGGTTACAAGAATAATTATTGCTACAAGAAAGAGAAGAAGATATTTGAAGAACCGGTTCATGTATGGGTCAGAGTGTATGTATCATGATGCAAACTCAAGGATAGATCAGGTGACGTAGAGGGCAATAGGTGTAAAGATGAGGGAATAGTGGTCAAATTTAAAGCTAATATTAATATCAAATATCACTGTGTTTATTCAGTGTCAGTTTGTGACGATGGTCTCGGCCCCTTGGTCCAAAAATAGTATTAAGGGGATTAGGCTGATGAAGAAGGCTGTGCTTACGGCTGTTTTCACATGTGTTGTAGCTCAGTGCTGGTCTTTTGTGGTCGGGCTTAGGGTAGTTAGGAGGGGATAAATGAGGGTTACAATAACTAAAATTAGAGAGGATGATAAAATTAAGGTTGTTGGGTGCATAGCTTCCGCTTGGATTTGCACCAAGAGTTTTTGGTTCCTAAGACCAATGGATGAACTGTTATCCTTCAGAAGCGCGAGAAAGCCGCGGAATTTAGCCACGGATGAAAGAATTAGCAGTGCTTTTTGCCTCTGGCCTTTCTCGGTGAGTAAGGGGATTTTAACCCCCATTCTTAGAATCACAATCTAAAGTTTTAGGTTAAACTATACTTACTAGTAACATCAGCCTCACATAAGCTCTGGCTTTACAACCAGGAGGATGACTGGGACTAAGTGTATAACTATCAATAGGTGTTCGCGGGTGTGAAATGGGGGAAGTCCAATGATATGATTAGGTGCTGGGCCTCGTTGAGACATTAAAAATAAATATAGGGAGTATCCTGCTGTAATTAGTGTACCCACCCCTGTTAGTACAATTGTTCATGGTGACCAGTTAAAAAGGGTAGTAATAATTATGAGTTCCCCTATTAGGTTTGGGAGGGGTGGTAGTGCTAGATTGGCTAGGTTTGCAATAAATCACCAGACTGCTGTTAATGGAAAGATTATTTGAAGTCCACGGGCCAGAATTATGGTTCGGCTGTGGGTTCGTTCATAGGCGGTATTGGCTAAGCAGAATAATGCTGAGGATACTAATCCGTGAGCAATTATTAAAATAATTGCTCCTGTAAATCCTCAGGGGGTTTGGATAAGAATCCCCCCTGCTACTAAGCCTATATGGCTTACAGATGAATAAGCAATTAGGGATTTTAGGTCTGTTTGTCGCAGGCAAATTGATCCTGTTATAATGATTCCTCATAAGGCTAAAATAATAAATGGGTAGGCCAATTCTTTTGAGAGGGGGTCTAGCATGACTATTATTCGTATTATTCCATATCCTCCTAGTTTGAGTAGTACTGCAGCCAAGACCATAGATCCTGCCACCGGGGCTTCTACGTGTGCTTTTGGCAGTCAGAGATGAACCCCGTAGAGCGGTATTTTAACCAGGAATGCAATTAAGCATGCGGCTCATCATATACTGTGGCCTCAAGAGTGTAGCGTTAGGGGTTGGGAATATTGTAGAATTAATATTGATAGGGTCCCTGTTGACTGTTGAAGCAGTAGTAGGGCCACTAGAAGAGGGAGAGATCCAGCCAAGGTGTAGAATAGGAAGTAAGTCCCTGCGTTTAGGCGTTCAGTTTGGTTACCCCATCGGGTAATAATTATTAGGGTGGGGATAAGTGTTGCTTCAAACATAATATAAAATATGATGATTTCTGTGGCCCCAAATGCTATAATAAGGAAAGTTTGTAGGGATGTTAACAGCGTAATATATAGTCGCTGTCGGCTAATTGGCTCCGGGTTAATATGATTCTGACTAGCTAAAATTATTAGTGGAAGTAATCAGCATGTAAGTACTAGAAGGGGGGTTGACAGCGGGTCTGTGGCTAAGTATGAATTAGAGGTTGATCATCCGGTTTCTGATGTTGATTTTAGTCACGCTAGGCTAATAAGAGCAATCACTAGGCTTTGTGCGGTTGTCGTTGGTCACAGTCATTTAGGCGATGTTAATCAGATTGTTGGAAATAATATAATTGTTGGAATTAGTACTTTTAGCATTGTAGTAGGTTTAAGTTTTGTAAGCGGTCAGTCCCGTGGGTTCGGGCTGTGGCTACCAGTAAAGCCAGTCCTGCACTGGCCTCACAGGCGGAGAAGGCTAGAAGCAGTATGGGTGCTGTGGTAAATACGGTTGATTCAAATTGTAGGGCTCAAAGGGCCAGTGCAATAAATAGGGATAGTATTATCCCCTCCAGACAGAGGAGTGCGGAGAGCAGGTGGGTGCGGTGAAATGCAAGGCCTATTAGCCCAAGGGTAAAGGCTGAGCTGAAGCTGAAGTGTACGGGTGTCATAAAGGGGCCGTGGAGTTAAACCACGATTTTCTGAGCCGAAATCAGAGATCTTATATTGGACTAACCCCTTATTCTGCTCACTCTAAGCCTCCTTGAATTCATTCATAAATTAGCCCCAGTGTTAATAGAATTAGGACTGCTATTGCTCAGAAGAAGGTTCCGGTGGGGTTTTGTAGTTGATCACCTCACGGCAGTGGAAGGAGGAGGGCAATTTCGAGGTCAAATAGAAGAAATAGAATAGCTACTAGGAAAAACCGCAAGGAGAACGGGAGGCGGGCTGAACCTAGGGGGTCAAAGCCGCATTCGTATGGTGAGAGTTTTTCTGCGTCCGGGTTTATTTGTGGGAGCCAAAATGATACGACTGCTAAAATAAGAGAAAGGGTTACAGTAATTGCTAAGATTGTAATTACTAAATTCATTATCTTTCCTTGGAGTTTAACCAAGACTAGATGATTGGAAGTCATCTGTACTAAATTGAATACTAGAAAGATATGAGCCTCATCAGTAAATTGATACGTAAAGGAATAATCATACTACGTCAACGAAGTGTCAGTATCATGCGGCGGCTTCGAAGCCGAAGTGGTGTTCTGATGTAAAGTGGTATTGGATTTGACGAAGTAAACAAACAGCGAGGAATGAGGACCCAATAATTACGTGTAGTCCATGGAAGCCTGTGGCCACAAAAAATGTTGAACCGTAGACTCCGTCTGCAATTGTAAAAGGTGCTTCGTAATACTCCATGGCTTGTAGGGCTGTAAAGTAGAGCCCTAATAGAATTGTTAGTGCAAGGGATTGAATGGCTTGCTTACGCTCGCCCTCTATCAGGCTGTGGTGGGCCCATGTTACTGTTACTCCGGACGCTAATAGGACGGCTGTATTAAGTAGGGGGACTTCAAAGGGGTCCAAGGTAGTGATTCCGGTTGGTGGTCAGCAGCCCCCCAGTTCGGGCGTGGGTGCTAAGCTTGCGTGGTAGAAGGCTCAGAAAAATCCCAGAAAAAAGAAGACTTCGGATGTAATAAATAAAATTATTCCGTAGCGCAGGCCTTTTTGAACTGGGGGTGTGTGGTGGCCTTGAAATGTTCCTTCTCGAATAATATCACGTCATCATTGATATATTGTGAGAAGTAAAAGGACTAGTCCAAGGGTTATTAGTGTAGTTGAGTGAAAGTGGAACCAGATTGCTAGGCCGGATGTTATTAGTAAAGCTCCGACTGCGCCGGTTAGTGGTCATGGGCTTGGATCAACCATATGAAATGCATGTGCTTGGTGGGCCATTAGACGTTTTCTTGAAGATATAGGCTTAGAAGAAGGACAAAGACGTAGGCTTGAATCATTGCAACTGCAACTTCTAAGAGGGTTAGAAGGAATAATACGGCGGCCGTTAGGATTGCTACTGTAGGCATTATTGGGAGAAGCACGAAGACGGCGGTAGCGATAAGTTGGATTAACAGATGTCCAGCGGTAAGATTGGCTGTCAGTCGGACACCTAGCGCAAGTGGCCGAATAAATAGGCTAATTGTTTCGATAATAATAAGTACTGGAATCAGGGGGATAGGGGTGCCTTCCGGTAATAAATGGCCGAGGGCCACTGTTGGTTGATTTCGCATGCCAATAATTACTGTGGCGAGCCAAAGGGGTACGGCAAGCCCCATGTTTAGGGATAGTTGTGTTGTTGGTGTAAATGTGTATGGTAATAAGCCTAGCATATTAATAGTAATTAGAAATACTATTAGGGAGGCTAGCAGAAGTGCTCACTTATGGCCTCCTATATTTAAGGGTAGCATAAGTTGGTTAGTAAATCGGTTAATAAATCACCCTTGAATAGTAATTAAACGGTTATTAATTCACCGTGACGAGGGGGTTGGGAATATTACCCATGGGAGAGCAATTGCAATGGCAATTAGGGGGATTCCTATGTAAAGGGGGCTTGCAAACTGGTCAAAGAAGCTTATTGTCATGGTCAGTCTCAAGATTCAGTTTTGTGTTTTTCAGAGTCCAGAATAGTTGGCTCGTTTGGTGAGATGTGGTTTATTACTTTAGTAGGAATAATAGTGAGGAATACAAGTCATGAAAATACTAAAATTGCAAATCAAGGGGCAGGGTTTAATTGGGGCATTTCACTAGAGGTGGTTGGGAGGCACCATTCTTTGGCTTAAAAGGCCAACGCTGAAGCCCAAAATTTAGCTTTCTAGTGAGGCGTCTTCTAGCATAAGAGAGGATCAGTTTTCGAAGTGTTCCAGTGGAACTGCTTCAACTACAATTGGTATAAAACTGTGGTTTGCTCCACAAATCTCAGAGCATTGCCCGTAGAATACCCCTGGGCGGGAGGCAATGAAGGCTGTTTGATTTAGTCGTCCAGGGACTGCATCCATTTTAACTCCGAGGGAGGGGACAGCTCAGGAGTGTAATACGTCTTCAGCAGATACAAGCACTCGGATTGGGGATTCTATTGGGACAACCATTCGGTGATCTGTTTCAAGCAGTCGAAACTGCCCTGGTGTTAGGTCTTGAGTTGGGACTATATATGAGTCAAAGCCTAGGTTTTCGTAGTCAGTATACTCGTAACTTCAATATCATTGATGTCCCATGGCTTTAATTGTTAGGTGTGGGTCATTGATCTCATCTATAAGATACAGGATTCGTAAAGAGGGGAGTGCAATTAGAACAAGAATTACGGCTGGTAAGACTGTTCATACAATCTCAATTTCTTGGGAGTCTAGAATGTATTTGTTAGTGAGCTTTGTTGACACTATTGCAACAATAATGTAAAGCACTAGGGTGCTAATTAAAAATACAATTATTAGGGCGTGGTCGTGGAAGTGGAGAAGTTCTTCTATAACGGGTGATGCCGCGTCTTGGAATCCTAGTTGTGTGGGATGTGCCATTAAGCCTTAGGCTTAAGACATGCGGGAGTTTAACCCACTATTTCACCTTGACAAAGTGATGTAATTTACGAGTTTACTAATGTCTTTTAAGGAAGTGACAGAGTGGTTATGTGACTGGCTTGAAACCAGTACATGGGGGTTCAATTCCTCCCTTCCTCGTTAATTTGATTGAACTTGTACGAATGCCGGCTCTTCAAATGTGTGGTATGGTGGTGGGCAGCCGTGCAGTCACTCTACATTTGTTATGGTGAGCTCTACAGATGAGACTTCTCGCTTAGCAGCGAAGGCTTCTCATAAAATAAATAGGAACATAATCACTGCTACCAGTGAAATTAGTGAACCAATAGAGGATACTGTGTTTCATAGTGTATAGGCGTCTGGGTAATCCGAATATCGTCGGGGCATCCCTGCTAAGCCCAGGAAGTGTTGAGGGAAGAAAGTGAGGTTAACGCCAATAAATATTACTGCAAAGTGAATTTTAGTTCATGTACTATGAAGCGTGTAGCCTGTGAATAGCGGGAATCAGTGAACAAAGGCTGCTATAATGGCAAATACGGCCCCCATTGAGAGAACATAATGGAAGTGTGCTACTACGTAATATGTGTCGTGAAGAACAATGTCTAGCGATGAGTTGGCTAATACAATTCCTGTTAGTCCCCCCACTGTAAATAGGAAGATAAAGCCAAGGGCTCATAGCATGGGTGTTTCTCATTTGATTGAGCCTCCATGTAGTGTGGCAAGTCAGCTAAAGACTTTTACACCGGTTGGGATAGCAATAATTATTGTTGCGGATGTAAAGTATGCGCGGGTGTCTACATCCATACCAACGGTAAACATGTGATGGGCCCAGACAATGAACCCAAGCAGGCCAATAGCCATTATAGCTCAGACCATTCCTATGTACCCAAATGGCTCTTTTTTACCTGCATAGTAGGCTACTACATGAGAAATAATCCCAAACCCTGGTAAAATTAAAATGTAGACCTCTGGGTGCCCAAAGAATCAAAAGAGATGCTGATAGAGGATTGGGTCTCCTCCCCCGGCGGGGTCGAAGAATGTGGTATTTAAGTTTCGGTCTGTCAAGAGCATAGTAATTCCGGCGGCCAGAACTGGTAGTGATAGAAGAAGAAGGACGGCGGTTACAAGGACTGCCCAGACGAACAATGGGGTTTGGTACTGGGAGATAGCTGGGGGTTTTATATTAATTGTTGTTGTAATAAAATTAATTGCCCCGAGGATGGATGAGACACCGGCAAGGTGTAAGGAGAAAATGGTTAAATCTACTGATGCACCTGCGTGGGCTAGGTTTCCAGCTAGTGGGGGGTAGACCGTTCACCCTGTCCCGGCCCCGGCTTCTACGCCAGATGAGGCCAATAGTAGGAGAAAGGAGGGGGGTAGAAGTCAGAAGCTATTATTATTTATCCGTGGGAATGCCATGTCGGGGGCCCCAATCATTAGTGGTACGAGTCAGTTTCCAAATCCCCCGATTAGGATAGGCATTACTATAAAGAAAATCATAACAAAAGCGTGGGCAGTAACAATAACATTGTAAATTTGGTCGTCACCCAGAAGGGATCCCGGTTGGCTTAGTTCAGCTCGGATTAGAAGGCTAAGAGCGGTACCGACTATTCCGGCTCAGGCACCAAATACTAAATAAAGGGTGCCAATGTCTTTGTGGTTGGTAGAGAAGAATCAGCGCGTGATTGCCACAGGTAGGATGGCCGAAGCTAGGCGGTGGGTTGTAGCCCCGAAGATAGAGGTTTAAGTCCTCTTCCTATCAAGCCCCGTGGTGGAGAACACACATTAGATTGCAAATCTTAAGACGCAGACTGACGTCTGCCGGGGCTTTCCCGCCTTACCCGGCTAACGGCGGGAAAGTAGATGAATGCTCGCTGGCTTGAGCGCTTAGCTGTTAACTAAGAGTTTGTAGGATCGAGGCCTTCTCATCTAGTAAGGCCTTAGCTTAATTAAAGTGTCTGGGTTGCATTCAGAAGATGTGGGATAAAGTCCCGCAGGCCTTATCAGGGACTAGGAGATTTTAACTCCTGCTTAGAGCTTTGAAGGCTCTTGGTCTAAATTATCCTAAGTCCCTAGGAAGTTAGTGCTAGGATTGCTGGGGTGATTGGCAGTACACCGAGAGCAATTATTGTGGAGAAAGCCAGGGCAAGTGTTGATTGGGTTGTTTGTATCCGTCAGGGGGTTGTTGCTGTGGTTGTGTTAGGGGAGATAGTCAAGGTTATTGCGTAACATAGTCGTAGGTAGAAGTATAGGCTTAGTAGGGCGGCTAAAGCTATAATTGTTGCTGTAATTGGGAGGTCTTGTTTTGTTATCTCTTGTAAAATTAATCATTTTGGTATAAAGCCTGTAAGTGGAGGGAGCCCTCCTAGTGACAGAAGGGCAAGAGCTGTGGTTGAAGCCAAAATTGGTGCTTTTGACCACATTATTGTCAGAGTATTAATTTTTGTGGCGGAGGCCATTTTTAATGAGAGGAATGCTGTTGATGTCATGAAGATATATGTAGCTAGTGCAAGGAGGGTTAGTTGGGGGGCGTATTGTAAGACAATAATTATTCATCCTATGTGGGCAATTGAAGAATATGCTAGAATCTTTCGTACTTGGGTTTGGTTTAGCCCTCCTCATCCCCCAACTAGTGTTGAGAGAAGTCCTAATGCTGTTAGTATTGGCGGGTCAATTGTTTGGGCTACTTGCATAATAAGTGCGAAGGGGGCCAGTTTTTGTCATGTGGAAAGGATAAGTCCTGTTGTTAGGTCCAGGCCTTGCAGTACTTCGGGTAGTCAAAAGTGTATTGGTGCTAGGCCAATTTTTAATGCCAGGGCGGTGATGACCATCGTCGAGGCAAGGGGGTGGGATATGTCATTAATAGTTCATTCGCCTGTAATTCACGCATTTGTTGTGGCAGCAAATAGGATTATTGCTGCAGCAGTCGCTTGGGTGAGGAAGTACTTTGTAGTTGCTTCGACGGCCCGCGGGTGGTGTTGTTGTGCTATTAGCGGGGTAATTGCTAGGGTGTTAATTTCTAATCCCATTCAGGCAAGTACTCAGTGTGAGCTGGCAAAGGTTAGGGTGGTTCCTAGTCCAAGGCTGGACAAAAGGACGACTAGTACGTAGGGGTTCATTGATAGGGGAGGGATTTTAACCGTCATGTTCGGGGTATGGGCCCGAAAGCTTGTTTAGCTGACCTTATCTCTAGAAAGTGGTGTAAAGGAAGCACCAGGAGTTTTGATCTCCTGAGCATGGGTTCAATTCCCTTCTTTCTAGGAACTGGGGGGATTTTAACCCCCATAAGCCACTCTATCAAAGTGGTCCCTGGGCATTCGGGCACGGTTCCTTATAGTTGGGGGGGAAGTCCTGCAAGTGCGATTGGCAAGGCAGTGTGTCAAAGGACTAGGGCTAGTGTTAGGGGAAGGAAGTTTTTTCACACTAGGTGTATTAGCTGGTCATACCGAAAGCGGGGATATGAGGCTCGGACTCACAGGAAGACCACAGATAGTAATGCGGCTTTGGTCATCAAGTTAATTGTTGTTAACTCAGGAATGGCCGGTGTATGGGTTGCACCGAGGAAGAGGATGGCTGATAGGGTGTTTATTAGGAGAATGTTGGCGTATTCGGCTAGGAAGAATAGGGCGAAGGGTCCTCCAGCGTATTCTACGTTGAAACCTGAGACTAGCTCGGATTCTCCTTCGGTCAGGTCAAATGGCGCTCGGTTTGTCTCTGCTAGTGTGGAAATGTATCACATTGCGGCTAGGGGTCAGGCGGGGATTAAAAGTCAAATGCTTTCTTGAGTAGTATTAAATGTCTGTAGTGTATAGCCCCCAGAGAAAATAATGATTGAGAGCAGAATTAGGCCTAGACTTACTTCATACGAGATTGTTTGGGCTACGGCTCGTAGAGCACCAATTAATGCATATTTTGAATTTGATGCCCACCCTGAGCCTAGAATTGAATATACGGCCAAGCTTGAAAGGGCTAGAACAAACAGAATTCCTAAGTTAAGGTCCGTAACGGGGTGGGGTATGGGTATGGGGGCTCATAGGGTCATAGCCAAGGTTAATGCTAGTATTGGAGTCACTAAAAACAAAAAGGGGGAGGACGTTGAGGGTCGAATTGGCTCTTTAATAAATAGTTTTACCCCATCAGCGATAGGTTGAAGTAAGCCGTATGGCCCAACAATATTTGGGCCTTTACGTAACTGTATATACCCTAAGACCTTTCGCTCAATTAGTGTAAGAAATGCTACAGCTAGGAGGACTGGAACAATATATGCAAGCGGGTTAATTAGATGGGTTAATAGAGTGTTTAGCATAAACTAAGAAGAGGATTTGAACCTCTGAGTGAAAGGGCTTAGGCCTTTTGCAATTACCATGCTCTGCCATCTTAGTGGGGGCCTTATTTAGGCGTCATTTTGAGTCCTCCCTTTATTTAATTTAGTTGCTTTCATTAATTAGGGGTGAGGCGTACTTTTAGCATGGGCCTCTTTTTTCCGGTCCTTTCGTACTAGGAAAAATGACTTTACAGATAGAAACTGACCTGGATTGCTCCGGTCTGAACTCAGATCACGTAGGACTTTAATCGTTGAACAAACGAACCCTTAATAGCGGCTGCACCATTAGGATGTCCTGATCCAACATCGAGGTCGTAAACCCTCTCGTCGATAGGGACTCTTGGAGGGGATTGCGCTGTTATCCCTAGGGTAACTTGGTCCGTTGATCGGCCTGGGGGGCCGGATCATGCTTGGTCAGATTTTCTGTGACTTGGAAATGTCTTTCTTAGTTTTAGGGAAATTTCCATTCCACTTGGAGGATTTTCTATTCTCCGTGGTCGCCCCAACCGAAGGTAAAAGCCCATGTTCTACTAGGTTTGCGCTTGCTTAGGAAGCTGTTTAACGTAGGTGGGTTTGTACCTTAAGCTCCAAAGGGTCTTCTCGTCTTGTATTTAAATACCCGCTTCTGCACGGGTAAATCAATTTCACTGACTTGAGGGGGGAGACAGCTAAGCCCTCGTTTGGCCATTCATACAGGTCTTCATTTAAAAGACAAGTGATTGCGCTACCTTTGCACGGTCAAAATACCGCGGCCGTTGAACTTGTAGTCACTGGGCAGGCTGGACCTCCTATACGTAGGGGTTTGCAGGAGGCGATGTTTTTGGTAAACAGGCGAGGCTTGGGTTTGCCGAGTTCCTTCCCTCTCTTTTAGTCTTTCCTTGGTGGCACTCTAGTGTGAGGTTAACGATTTTTGCTGTGAGGCTTTCCTGGCTTCTTTAAGTTTCACTTTACACTCTTTTTTTGGGTTCGTTAATTTCCAGTGGCTTGTCCGATCTGGCTTACACTTGTGCTTGGAGAGAGTCTAGTCTCTTGTTACTCATTTTAGCATGGTCTCTTCCATGTTGGCATGGAATGGCCTAGTAAAATTAGGGGAGTTGGATTGTTTATCAGAATAATAAATCTTGTGTCGTTTGAGCTTTAACGCTTTCTAATCAGATGGCTGCTTTTAGGCCCACTGAGACGACTGGTTTTAAAAAGTGTGATCCTTATCCTCCTGTTAAAGGTTGTGTCCTTGGTTAAAGGGGCTGTACCCCCTTTAACTAACTCTCGTGTTTCTCTTTTATACTTAACTAGACTTTTCTTAGTTGAGGTAAGGGGCACGAGGCTGAACTTCTATTCATTTCTTAGGCAACCAGCTATCACCAAGTTCGGTAGGTCTATCACCTCTACCCGGGGCTCTTCCCACTCTTTTGCCACAGAGACGGGTTGGCCCTTATAGGCTGTCCCGGGGTAGCTCACTTGGTTTCGGGGTCTCAAACTAAAGGTCTCTTTGCTTGTTGGGTGCTGGCTAAATCATGATGCAAAAGGTACAAGGCTTAGGCTTTGCTTTTTTGCGCTTATATGAGTTATTTCATTACTCTTTCAGCTTTCCCTTGCGGTACTTTTTCTATTGCTTGTGGTGACCTTTTCCGTCTCCCGTACTAAGGTGGAAAAATGGTTTAGTTTACTTGTTTAAGTTAATTTAACATTATTTATGTTGTTAGGTTAATTTGGTGGCTAAGCTAGCTATTTGGCTCAGGGCGATCCAACTTGCATGGATGTCTTCTCGGTGTAAGGGAGATGCTTAACTATCTCAGCCACACCCTGGGTTTGATCCAAGTGCACCTTCCGGTACACTTACCATGTTACGACTTGCCTCCCCTTGTCGGTGCTCAGGTGTTATATACATTTGTTGCTGTGTGACAGGGGAGAGTGACGGGCGGTGTGTACGCGCCTCAGAGCCGGGTTCAAAAGGACACTCTATTTCCTTTTTACTACTAAATCCTCCTTCGAGTAAATTTTCAGGGTACCGTTCGTGAGTATTCTATCATAGAAAATGTAGCCCATTTCTTCCCACTACGTGCGCTACACCTCGACCTGACGTTTTGGACTGTATTCATTTAGCTTACTGTTAGTCCTTCACAGGGTAAGCTGACGACGGCGGTATATAGGCGGGGATGACCAGAAGTGGTGAGGTTTAACGGGGGTTATCGGTTCTAGAACAGGCTCCTCTAGGGGGGTCTGAGGCACCGCCAAGTCCTTTGGGTTTTAAGCTAACGCTTGTAGTACCCTGGCGGACGTTTGTTGTGGGAAAACGTCTAGGTTTACGGCTGAGCATAGTGGGGTATCTAATCCCAGTTTGTTTCTCAGCTCTCGTGGGGTCAGGTAGGCCATATTAAAGCTACTTTCGTTTTAGGACTTCGGACGCTCGGGAGCGTATGACGGCCAAGAGGCCCTTTGGCTTTATTTTTATTCTCCTTAACCACCCTTTACGCCGTGCCTATCAACTAGGACCTCTCGTATAACCGCGGTGGCTGGCACGAGTTTTACCGGTCCTCTTAACATTAACTAAGTCGAGTTTGCACTTATGGCTTAATGTCTATCACTGCTGAATTCCCTTGGGGGTGTGGCTTGGCAAGGCGTCTTGGGCTAGAATATTGTGCCTGATGCCTGCTCCTCGTCCCCGGGCAGGGGATTAAGGGCATCCTCACAGGGCTGCGGATACTTGCATGTGTAAGTTATGTTAAAGCTGATAGTAAAGTCAGGACCAAGCCTTTGTGCATGCGGGGCTTTTTAGGGCCCATCTTAGCATCTTCAGTGCTATGCTTTGTTTTAAGCTACACTAGC